GACCAAGAAATTACTCGACCCCGTACATCCGTAACAGTCACAATTGTATTGTTGAAACTTGCTTGAACATGAATAACTCCCTTTGGTATTTTATGCGTACTTTTACGTAAACCAATACGTCCATTCCTACGTAAACCACTTCTTGGTATGGGTTTTGCCATATTTTATCATCTCATAAATATAAATCAGAGATATATGGATATATCCATTTCATGTTAAAACAGATTTTTTTTTTAGTTTTTTAGAAAGATTATCCTTGTCTTTGTTTATGTCTCGGGTTGGAACAAATTACTATAATTCGTTTCCGCCTACGGATCAGTCGACATTTTTCACAAATTTTACGAATGGAGGCTCTTATTTTCATATTTGTCTGTCATTCCTTACTTTAATTGCGAATCTACCTATTTGAAGAAAATAAGTTTCTTGAAATTTTGAATTTATAAGTGTATCCTTACAAAACAAAAACAAAAGAATATTGAAATTGAAAACCAAAAAAATTATTTGCATCTTTGTTTTGTAGTTTATAAAACTATACGTTCTATGGTTGAATCATAAAAATTGACTTTCATTTTAACACTATTCCACGCTAGTATCTGTATAGTACTATGTTGAATCGGTCCTAAAAAAAAATCTATAATTCTATCTCCATTCTCGAAACGACAATGAACCCGGAACATATCAGGGGTTCTGTAATTAAACCTTCATCACTTTATTTTTGTTCTTTCATTTTTGCTGAAAACCCTTGAAGTAGCAACTAATGAAGCAAGACTTATATTATATTGGAAATCCTCTCTTTTTTGTAAAAAAAAAAGAGATAGGGAAGTTTTGTATATAATTCGCATATTATAAAGATTACCATATATAACACAAAATTTCTCCGCCCATTTTTTCTAGTCGAGCCTCTCGGTCTGTCATTATACCCCTAGAAGTGGAAAGAATTACAACCCCCATCCCTCCTAAAATTCTAGGAATTTTTTGATAGTTAGAATAGATTCGTAGACCAGGTCTACTGATCTGTTTTAAATTTAAAAAACTTTTAAATGGTCCTTTCCTATTCCTTTTATGTCGTAGGGTTAAAACCAAAAAATTTTGGTTGTTTTTAAAATGTTTCCTTACGTTTTCAATAAAACCTTCTCGTAAAAGTATTTTCACAATGTTTTCAGTGATGTTAGTAGATGGTATTCGAACCATTTTTTTTCTAGTCATGTCAGCATTGCGTATAGAGGTTATTAGGTTAGCAATAGTATCCTTACCCATGATAAACCAAAATAAGTGTTTCTTTCGAATTTGAATATAATTAACATGCTCTTTATTTATTCAAATATTTTAAAATTTTGAAAAGTATATACGTGAGATACAATCTATTAATTAATTTCATTCAAATATTCTAACTATATCTTGGTCTCATCTTATAACACTTCAGGTGCTAATGAAATAATTTTAGTGAAATTTAACTGTCTCAATTCGCGGGGGATCGCACCAAAAATGCGGGTTCCTTTTGGATTTCCCTCTTGATCAATAACAACCGCAGCATTGTCATCATAGCGTATTATCATACCGTTTTCACGTTTGAGTTCTTTACAAGTACGTACAATTACAGCTCTAATCACTTCTGATCTTTCTAGAGGTGTATTTGGGACTGCTTCTTTGATTACAGCAATAATAATGTCACCAATATGAGCATATCGTCGATTACTAGCTCCTATGATTCGAATACACATCAATTTTCGGGCCCCGCTGTTATCCGCTACATTCAAATGGCTTTGAGGTTGAATCATATTATTTTTGTGAATCTGTTCTTTCAATTCAAAGGGCTAAAAAAAAAAACAAAAAGAAATATTGTTTGTTCAAACCAAACAAAAAATAAATTTGAAATGGCAATTTTTTTTTGCATACCAAAGACCGCTTTCCTTTGATTCTACATTCCTATCCCGAAATAATGAATTGGGTTCGTATAGGCATTTTTGACGCCGCTATTGAAATAGCTTTTCTGGCTATATTTTCTGCTACTCCGCCCATTTCATAAAGTATTCTACCCGGTTTAACGACAGTTACCCAATATTCAGGAGATCCTTTCCCCGAACCCATACGTGTTTCCGTGGGTCTTACTGTAACTGGTTTGTCTGGAAATATACGTACCCATATTTTTCCGCCACGTCGTGCATTTCGTGTCATTGCTCGTCGTCCCGCTTCTATTTGTCTAGATGTGATCCAAGCGGGTTCAAGTGCCTGAAGAGCATATCTACCGAAACAAATATGATTACCTCGATACGAAATTCCTTTCATTCTTCCTCTATGGTGTTTACGAAATCTAGTTTTTTGGGGGTTATAGTGGATGGTTTTTTTTTCTCAATTCCATCTCTACTACAGAACCGGACATGAGAGTTTCTTCTCATCCAGCTCCTCACGAATGAAATGATTCCAAAAGAATAGACTATACATATATAGTGTCAATAATAGACTGAATTAGGGTATTCTTTGAGATTTCATCTAATCTATTATCCATTTTTCTCTCTTCTTTTGAGATAGAACTAAATATGTATTCTATTTATACATGATTTACATAATTTTATTTTGGTTTCTCTTTTCTTTTATTATCTATTATTTTTTGGGGGGTCTTTAATCGACCAAAATATAGAAATTCAAGCGAATAAAAAAAAAGGTCGCGGGCGAATATTTACTCTTTTTATATGTATTTACGTTCTAAGCTTAGCCCATGAAATGACCTTTCCGAATTAATGGATTGGTCTTGGGTGGATTCCGCCATCCTACCCAATGAATCATTAATATTTATTTTCAACAGAATATTATGTATTCTTGGGTTCCCTCGTCCCCATCATTTCTTGATTAATGGTTAGGTCTTAATTCTACAATGGAGCCCCTAATGAATGAAATTTGTTGTTGAGTCAATCTTCTCAGTCTTTATTGACTCAGGGCTCTTGGCTTTTTTCTTCTATTAACAGATTAATCTAATTCGGAATCAAGCAGTATTGCTGTTTTCTTACACTACCTTTTATGAGATGACTCATAGACCTTACATATTTCATATTGGAATCTTATATCATTGATATTTTTTTTCTCTCTTTCTTTCACCCTTCCATTTATCCGTATACTTTTAATGCTTCACAACTGATAATTAGATTGGTGTTTTTGTTTATGCAAAAAAAAATATCAGTTGCTACAATGATATGACATGACCAATATAACATATCTTGACTGCTTTCTTTTTTCGATCCAGATAATGTGAAACGATGAGTTGGTTATTTTTTTTTTTTTCAATTATTAGTTCATATTATGGTCAGGTCCATTTTTATCCTAACAGAAAAACCAACGAGTCGCACACTAAGCATAGCAATTATTTCAAATAATTAATTGAATTTTTATTCAAGCCTATAGAATTTTTCATTTACTATTCAAAAAAAAAAAAAGAATGAATTTTTGTTTGTTCTATGATTGAATAAAATAGAAAGACAAATTGAGGAAAGGCTTATTATTCCTCGTCTACAAATATCCAAATTTTAATCCCTAATATCCCATAGATAGTTGCAACTGTATAGGAACAATAATCAATTTTAGCTCGAATGGTTTGTAGAGGAACCCTACCTTCTCTGATCCATTCAACACGTGCAATTTCTTTTCCGTCTATACGCCCGGCAATTTGTACTTGAATTCCCTTTATACCTGCCTGTTCAGTTAATTCAATAGCTTTTTTCATTGCTTTTCGAAATGAAACTCTATTCTTTAGCTGCCCGGCTATAAATTCTGCAAGAATAGTAGGGTTTCCATAAGGATTTTCAAGTCTTGTAATAGCAATGTTTAGTTTTCGGTTGACAAAATTTAACTCTTTTTGTACATTCATTTGTAATTCTTCGATTCTTCGAGACCCGCTTTCTATTAATAACTTTGGGAAGCCCATATAGATTATTACTTGAATGAGATCAATTCTTTTTTGAATCTCGATACGTGCAATTCCCTCAACACCAGAGAATATTCTTATATTTTTTTTTACATAATTTTTGATACAATCTCGTATTTTTTGATCTTCTTGTAGACCTTCAGAATATTTTTTTGGTTGTGCAAACCAAATAGAACGATGTCCTTGGGTTGCACCAAGTCTAAAACCGAGTGGATTTATTTTTTGTCCCATACTCCCCCATTATTATCCATATTATAACATGCGATATCCGCGTATTTATTTATCCATTTAGGTTTTTTTAAGCATAATATGGAGTATTCGGATCTTTTACACTCTTCTTCATTTAAAGATATATCTTTCAATACAATAGTTATATAACAAGTGGGTCTTTTTATCGGATAACTTCGGCCTCGAGCTCGAGGTTTTAATTTTTTCACAGTAATACTTTTGTTGACCTCAGCTTTACTAATGACTAAATTGGTTTCGTTGAGACCCATATTGTGACTAGCATTTGCTGCTACAGAATAAACCAATTTTAAAATGGGATAACATGCTCGATAAGGCATGAGTTCTAGTATCATAAGTGTTTCTTCGTAAGAACGTCCACGAATCTGATCAATTACCCTTCGTGCTTTGTGAGTGGACATACATATATGTTGGCCTAAAGCGTATACTTCTGTATATCCATTCTTTTTTGTCTTCTTTATCATAAGGTTAACCTCTCACTAATGAATCATAAGTATCTTTATTTTATCTCTATTCATTTTATTTTCTGATTTTACTAAACATATTTCAATTATTAACGACGAGATTTATTATCATTTTTCGCATGCCCCCGGAAATTTCGAGTTGGCACAAATTCTCCCAACTTATGCCCTACCATATGATCTGTTATATAAATAGGCAAATGTTCCTTTCCATTATGAATAGCAAGAGTATGACCAATCATTGTGGGTATAATGGTAGATGCTCGTGACCAAGTTATTATTATTTCTTTTTCTTCCTTTGTGTTAAGCTTATTTATTTTTTTTAATAAATAATTTGCTACAAAAGGATTTTTTTTTAATGAACGTGTCACAGTTAA